CGGAAACAGAACTTCCTTTTGGTCCTGCCCGAACCCTACCTTCTTTTTTTGAACCCATATATAAAGAACTAAAAAAAAATATTCGAAAAGTGAAAAAGAATTATTTTCTACCTCTAAAAGTAAAAGTTTCAAAACCATGGGTTATCAAAATTTTTCCAGTTCTAAAACGAATAATGAATAAACTTGAAAAAGTAAACCCAATTTATTTATTTGAATTCAAGAAGGTGAAAGTATATGAACCAAATGAAAATGCAAAAGATTCAAAAGATAATAATAAGATTATTCCTGAATCGACCATGCAAATTCAATCTATGAATTGGACAAATTTTTTATTCATAGAAAATGAAATGAAAGATCTTGCTGATAAGACAATCATAATCAGGAATCAAATAGAAGAAATCGCAAAAGAAAAGAAAAAAAAAGTTCCAGCCTATGATGATAAAAGACCAGAATTAAAGAAAGATATTTGGCGGATATTCAAAAGAATAAATACTCGATTAATATGCAAATCACATTATTTTATGAAATCTTTCATTGAAAAAATATACATGGATATCCTGCTATGTATGGTTAGCATTTCGAAGGTCAATGCACAACTTTCAACAAAAAAAATTATCAATGAATCCATTTACAACGATGAAAGAAATCAAGAAGGAATTGATGAAACAGATCAACATACAATGAACTTTATTTCGACTATAGAAAAAGAAAAGGACTTTTCTAATCCTAGTAATAATTCAAATACTTATTACGATTTATCTTCCTTGTCCCAAGCATATGTATTTTACAAAATATCACAAACCCAATTACTTAACAACCATCACTTTAGATCTGTACTTCAATATCGCGGTACCCATCCTTTTATTAAGGACAAGATAAAGTATTATTCTATAACTATAACCCGAGGAATATTTAACTCCAAATCAAGGTATAAGTATAAGAAAATAAAGAAGCCTGGAATGAATGAATGGAAAAACTGGTTAAAGGGTAATTATGCATACAATTTATCTCAGAGCAAATGGTCTCGATTAGTATTAGTAGCGAAAAAATGGCGAAAAAAAATAAATAAAAATTGTACGATTCACAATAAAGAATCAATGAAATTTTCTTCATATAAAAAAGAAAAAGACCGATCAATTCATTACAAAAAAGAAAATTTCTATACAGTGTATTTATGGCCGAATCAAAAAGAAAAATTAAAAAAGCAATATGTATATGATCTTTTATCACATAAATATATATATTATGATAAATATATATATTATGGGGATAGTAAAGATTCCTCTATTTATAAACCAAAATTACAACTAAAAAGGAACCAAAAAATTCCATATAATTTCAACATACAGAAACCCGAATTGTTTTATGGAATTATCAATTCCATAGAAAAAAATTATGTTTTTAATAAGCATAAAAATCTGAATAGGAAATATTTTGATTGTAGAATTCTACATTTTTACTCGAAAAACACTATTGATGTAAACGATATCGATATTATCGACTTTACAAATGTACATATCGGCGCCAAACTTGAAAAAAATGCTAAGACTAAAAAAATAAATATTAATATAAAAAAATTGAAAAAAAAAGATCTTTTTTTTCTTTCAAAACATCAAGAAAAAGAAACAAATCTATACAAAAAAAACAACTCCAATCAAAAAAACTTTTTTGATTGGATGGGAATGAATCGAAAAAGGGAAAGAGTTTTTTGTAAAAAAAAAAAATCAAATCTGAAACTTTGGTTCTTCCCGGAATTCAGATTTCCTTTTGATACATATAAGGCATATAAGATTAAACCGTGGATCATCCCAATCAAATTACTTCTTTCCAATCAGAATTTAGATGAAAAAAAAAAAATTAGTAAAAATAAAAGTGTCAAAGATTCTATTTTAATAAAATTAAAAAACCAAGAAAAAAACGAAGAAAAGACAAATTTTGTGTCAGATCCAAGCAAACAAAACAAAAAAAAGCCTCTTCAAAAGGATTATGCGAGATCTGAAAGTAAAAAGAAAAAACGATGCAAGAAAAGCAAGGAATCAGAACTAGATTTATTCCTAAATAAATATTTAATTGTTCAATTAAGATGGAACAACTTTGTTAATCATAAAATGACAAGAAATATCAAGGCATATTGTTTCTTACTTAGATTGATGGATCCAAGTTCTATAGCTCTAGCCTTAATTCGAAGAAAAGAGATGGATCTAGATGCAATCCTTAATAAGGACAATCTAACTCTTACAGAGTTTTTAAAAAAAGGAATATTAATTATCGAATCAACTCGTCTAGCTTTTATAACGGGTGGAAAATTAATTATGTATCAAACCATAAGTATTTCATCGATCGATGGCGAAAAGAGTAATCACCAAATAAATATAAAATACAAAAAAAAAAAATATGTCAATAAGAAGAATTTTAATAAATCTACTGAACAACATGGAAATATGCTTGTGAATGGGAATCCAGATTATTATGATCTCTTTGTTCCTGAAAATATTCTATCTCCTAGACGTCGTAGAGAATTGAGAATTCTAATTTGTTTCAACTCTCCTAATTGGGATGTTGTGAATAGAAATCAAATATTTTACAATGAAAACAATATAAGAAACTCTACACAATTTCTGAATGAAGACAAAGGTCTTAATCTTAATATAGATTCAAATATAAAATATAAGTTGTTTTTTTGGCCCAATTACCGATTAGAAGATTTAGCTTGTATGAATCGCTATTGGTTTGATACCAATAATGGTAGTAATTTCAGTATGTCAAGGATACACATGTATACACGATTTAGAATTATCTAATTATCTAATAGTATATTTGATATACTTTATGTCACATGTCAATATTCACATGCCATTTTCTGTAGATGAAAAGTGAAGGATATATGTTATACTTTGCTACTTTGGTACATAAACATAACATAATATGTATTTACTTGTGTATCAATTCAATCTAGAAATAAATTCACAGAATCTTTTTAGGTGCAAAAAAAAATTATCTTTGGTAAATGTGTAAATGTATTATCCTTTTCTATCCAAATCCAATTGAAAATTGGATTTGGATAGAATCAAATAAAAAAACTATTTGGAAATGAATAAATTTTTATTTTTGTGTGTACTAGATTAAAAAAATGGAAATAACATTATTATAATAATAATAAAAATAATATATATTATTTTCTTTTTCCTAATCGGAAAAATCCGTGGAAAAGAAAGAAAAAAAAAGTTTTTTATGATAAAAAATTCATTCATTTCACTTATTTCACAAGAAGAAAAAGAAGAAAACAGAGGTTCTGTTGAATTTCAAGTATTAAGTTTCACAAATAAGATACGAAGACTTACTTCACATTTGGAATTGCACAAAAAAGATTTTTTATCAAAAAGAGGTCTACAAAAAATTCTGGGAAAACGTCGACGTATGCTGGCCTATTTGTCAAAGAAAAATGGAGTGCGTTATAAGAAATTAATTGATGAATTGGATATTCGAGAACCAAAAAATTGTTAATTTCATTGTTTGGATTTTTGAATTAGTAATTATTAGATTTTACATTTGGACGAATCTACTTTTTGAGGAATTCGTGAAATAATGAATTAAGGAAGAAAAGGTATGACTGTACCCACTAAAAAAAAAGATTTCATGATCGTTAATATGGGTCCTCACCACCCATCAATGCATGGTGTTCTTCGACTAATTGTTACTCTCGATGGTGAAGATGTTATTGACTGTGAACCTATATTGGGTTATTTACACAGGGGTATGGAAAAAATAGCAGAAAACCGAACAATCATACAATATTTGCCTTATGTAACACGTTGGGATTATTTAGCTACTATGTTCACAGAGGCAATAACCGTAAATGCACCAGAACAACTGGAAAATGTTCAAGTACCTAAAAGGGCTAGCTATATCAGAGTAATTATGCTGGAGCTGAGTCGTATAGCTTCTCATTTGTTATGGCTTGGACCTTTTATGGCGGATATCGGTGCACAGACTCCCTTTTTTTATATTTTTCGAGAGAGGGAATTGATATATGATTTATTCGAAGCTGCCACAGGTATGCGAATGATGCATAATTATTTCCGCATCGGAGGCGTAGCAGCCGATCTACCTTATGGCTGGATAGATAAATGTTTAGATTTTTGTGATTATTTTTTAACAGGGATTCTTGAATATCAAAAACTTATTACACAAAATCCTATTTTTTTGGAGCGAGTCGAAGGAGTGGGCATTATTGGTGGGGAGGAAGCGATAAACTGGGGTTTATCGGGACCAATGTTACGAGCTTCTGGAATACAATGGGATCTTCGTAAAATTGATAATTATGAGTGTTACAATGAATTCGATTGGGAAGTCCAATGGCAAAAAGAAGGAGATTCATTAGCTCGTTATTTAGTACGAATGGGTGAAATGAGGGAATCCATAAAAATAATTCAACAGGCCTTAGAAGGAATTCCTGGCGGACCCTATGAAAATTTAGAAGTCCGGCGCTTTGGTAGAGCAAAAAATTCCGAATGGAATGATTTTGAATATAGATTTATTAGTAAAAAACCTTCACCCAATTTTGAATTGTCGAAACAAGAACTTTACGTAAGAGTGGAAGCCCCAAAGGGGGAATTAGGAATTTATTTGATAGGAGACAATAGTATTTTCCCTTGGAGATGGAAAATTCGTCCACCCGGCTTCATAAATTTGCAAATTCTTCCTCAACTAGTTAAAAGAATGAAATTGGCTGATATCATGACGATACTAGGTAGTATAGATATCATTATGGGAGAAGTTGATCGTTGAAATGATAATTGATACGACAGAAGTACAAACTATCAATTCTTTTTCTACATCGGAATCCTTAAAAGAGGTCCATGGGCTCATATGGACTTTTGTACCCATTTTAATCCTTATATTGGGAATTACAATAGGGGTACTAGTAATTGTGTGGTTGGAAAGAGAAATATCTGCAGCGCTACAACAACGTATTGGGCCTCAATATGCTGGCCCCTTGGGAATTCTTCAAGCTTTGGCAGATGGAACTAAACTACTTTTAAAAGAAGATCTTCTCCCGTCTAGAGGAGATCTTCGTTTGTTTAGTATTGGACCGTCTATAGTAGTCATATCGATTCTAGTAAGTTATTTAGTAATCCCTTTTGGGTATCGCCTTGTTTTAGCCGATCTCAGTATAGGTGTTTCTTTATGGATCGCCATTTCAAGTATTGCTCCCATTGGGCTTCTTATGTCAGGGTATGGATCGAATAATAAATATTCTTTTTCAGGTGGTCTGCGAGCTGCTGCTCAATCCATTAGTTATGAAATACCATTAACTCTATGTGTATTATCAATATCTCTACGTGTGATTCGTTGAATATAAAATTTATACTTCTTTCCTTTACTTCTAGGAAAAAAGTTGAATGAATTGAATGGATATTTTTTTTTATTCATGATTCAGGTCAATGAGTTAAACCAAATAGTTATATGAGTGAAACAAAACAACTTATAAATTTGCAGTAAGAAGATAAAATCTCACTTCATATGTACAAGAATAAAATTGAAGTAAACATAAACCGTGTAAAATGGTTATCCCAAGATTGAGATTCGTCATCATAATCATATCTTGAAGCGGGTATAAAAGATCGACTGTATGGAGTTTTCATTACTGTCTTGTATTTATTAACATGCCGTAGATCAATCAAAAATCAGTGGACAATTAGGAACACAAAAGTACACAAAAGATTTAGTAATGGAGATAATATAAGGTAAGGTATCAAAAAAAAAAAGATATTTCTGCATAAAATGAATCATAATAGAGGCTTTTAATTGGTAGAAATGATCAAGCAGTACTTTCCTATGATTCCGATCTAGAGTAATACTCCTATTCACTGATTTAAAAAAATAACTATTCAGAACGAATTAATCCTTTATTTATTTTTTCAAAGTACCTGCCTCTGAGATAGAAGAACAGGAATAAAAGAAATGGAATATAATATTCGACTTGAAAATGAATAAAAAAAAAATCTTTATTTTTTCTTTTTACTATGCATATACATTCAAATAGATGAAATTCTTATCATTATTTAATTTATGAAAAATTCCTCTAATTATTTTATTAATTTTTTTTTATTCATATAACGAATATTTGATTAAATAGTTTAAATTATTACCGAACAAAACAAAGAAAAATATACTTTGATTATAAGGGATGAGATGAATTCCGAAGCCTTTTTTTCTTATTTTTGCGAACGGAATTTCATTGGTTTAATTTGGGACTCTCCGACCGATCTTTTTTTTTCTACCCTAAAACAAAAGGAAGTGATAAGACCGAACCAGTCCTTACATTTATTTGTGGCCATAGAGGAGCCGTATGAGGCTGAGGTCTCATGTACGGTTTTGAAATAGCGATGGGAACAGTGTTGTTTTTATCGACTATAATTATCTAATAGTTCAAGTACAGTTGATATAGTTGAAACACAGTCCAAATATGGTTTTGGGGGGTGGAATCTGTGGCGTCAGCCCATAGGATTTATGGTTTTCATAATTTCTTCTCTAGCTGAATGTGAGAGATTGCCCTTTGATTTACCAGAAGCGGAAGAAGAATTAGTAGCAGGTTATCAAACGGAATATTCAGGTATCAGATTTGGTTTATTTTATCTTGCTTCGTACCTAAATCTATTAGTTTCTTCATTATTTGTAACGATTCTTTACTTAGGTGGGTGGAAGTTATCTATTCCATATATATCTGTTCCTGAACTTTTCGGAATAAAAAAAATAGCTGGAGTCTTTGGAATGACAATTGGTATCCTTGTTACATTAGCTAAAGCTTATTTGTTTATATTCATTTCTATCACAACAAGATGGACTTTACCCAGGATGAGAATGGACCAGCTATTAAATCTTGGATGGAAATTTCTTTTACCTATTTCTTTGGGTAATCTATTATTGACAACTTCTTCTCAACTTGTTTCACTATAAATTAAATAATAGAATACGATAAGAATATTCTAAATTCATAATCCCTTTCAAACAAGAGAAAGAAACATCAATTTATTCATGGATATATACAATATGTTTCCAATGGTGACTGGGTTCATGAATTATGGTCAACAAACAATACGGGCTACAAGGTACATTGGTCAAAGTTTCATAATTACCTTATCTCACACAAATCGTTTACCTGTAACTATTCAATATCCTTATGAAAAATCAATTACGTCAGAACGTTTTCGCGGTCGAATTCACTTTGAATTTGATAAGTGTATTGCTTGCGAAGTATGTGTTCGTGTATGCCCGATAGATCTACCTGTTGTTGATTGGAGATTGGAAAGAGATATGAAAAAGAAACAATTACTTAATTATAGTATTGATTTTGGGGTCTGTATATTTTGTGGTAACTGTGTCGAATATTGTCCAACAAACTGTTTATCAATGACTGAAGAATATGAACTTTCTACTTATGATCGTCACGAATTGAACTATAATCAAATTGCATTGGGTCGGTTACCAATATCAGTAATTGGAGATTATACAATTCAAATAGTTATGAATTCAACTCAAATAAAAATCGATAAAAATAAATCCCTTGATTCAAGAGCGATTACCAATTACTAAAATTTTTTTGATATAAAGGATCAAAGCTTTTTTTGTCAATAACTACAAATATAATACTATTTATTTATTTTTGAGAATTATTCTTTTATTTAAACTAATTATAATAATAAATTTTATTTATTGCGAGAATTTCAAAATATACAATTCTAAAGTTTTTTCTTTTGTTTTGGATAAAAAAGTAAGTGTAATTAGTCCAATAATTATATCTATTATATATATATAATTATATCTATTATATATATATAATAGATAACTAATTATATATATTCTATATAGTTATATCCATATTAAGATTTAATTCGATTAGGAAGGTATCATAAATAGGAAGGTATCATAAATTGGATAAACCTTTTTCCTTGACTACTTGACTATTTAGTAAAGTCATGATTTGACTTATTTTTTTTGTGGACATTTTATACATAATGGATTTACCAGGACCAACACATGATATTCTTGTAGCATTTCTGGGGTCAGTTCTTCTATTAGGGGGTATGGGAGTTGTATTACTTACCAATCCTATTTATTCTGCTTTTTCGTTGGGGTTGGTTCTTGTTTGTATATCTTTATTCTATATTTCATCGAACTCCTTTTTTGTGGCTGCTGCACAGCTTCTTATTTATGTGGGAGCCATAAATGTTTTAATTATATTTGCGGTAATGTTCATGAATGGTTCCGAATATTCTAATGATTCATATTTTTGTACCGTTGGAGATGGAGTCACTTCACTGGTTTGTATAAGTATTTTTTTTTCACTGATTACTATTATATCAGATACATCATGGTATGGAATTATTTGGACTACAAGATCAAATCAGATTATAGAACAGGACCTAATAAGTACTGTTCAACAAATTGGGATTCATTTATCGACAGATTTTTATCTTCCCTTTGAACTAATTTCAATAATTCTTTTAGTTTCCTTGATAGGTGTAATTACTATGGCTCGCCAATAATAAATATAGTTAGAATAAAAAAAATTAGAGTTATAAAAATTTTAAATATGAAATTAAATATATAATAAAATAAAATCAAAAGGTTTAATAATTTTAGTTAAATTTGTTTACTTTCTTTTGTTTTGTAATTATAACTTCTAGTTAATTGAATCCCTTGAATTGTTGATATTGAAATGAATCGAGATTGATAAGGAGTTAGTCAATGATGTTCGAGCATGTACTTTTTTTGAGTGTCTATTTATTTGCTATTGGTCTCTATGGATTGATCACAAGTCGAAACATGGTTAGAGCACTTATGTGTCTTGAGCTTATACTAAATTCGGTTAATATTAATCTCGTAACATTTTCTGATATATTTGATAGTCGACAATTAAAAGGAAACATTTTCTCAATATTTATTATAGCCGTTGCAGCTGCAGAAGCTGCTATTGGACTTGCTATTATTTCGTCAATTCATCGAAACAGAAAATCAACGCGTATCAACCAATCGAATTTGTTGAATAATTAATTAAAATTATTATGATCATATACTAAAAAATTAGTTATTTTATTTCTATATTAATTAGATGAATAATCTATAGATATAGAAATAAAATATAAATAATAATATAAATAATAATATAAATAATATAAATAATATAAATGAAAATAAAAAATATAGGAAAAATATAAATATAAGATTAATAATTAATATATTATATATATAACGTGTATATATAACATGTAAAATATATAGTATATATAATAACTAAGAAACTATAACATTATAATATATGAATTATATATTCATATTATTATGTATATACATTAATATATATATATATTAAATTTGATTCAATATCAAATTGACTATTGAATTTCAATTTGACTATTTTACTAGATTAGTAAAGTATAATTAATACTAAACTAATTTATAATACTAATTTATAATAATATAAATTTATTTAGATTTAATTTTAGATATTTATATATTGATTTGAATATCAATTTATTTTGTTGGACCATTTTCATTCACACACCCGACTCGTATGATTATAATTTTTGATTTTGAAACGAAAATTAAAGTCTCTTGGCTTTTTCTTATAAGCAGATTTAGAAAAATATTGATTCTTCCAATTTTAGTAAACCACTGCTTCGTCTGGTGTCTACAATATAACTACTACTTCTATACCAGTATACCAGATTGAAAATTTTTGATGTTCAAACCCGGGCTGTTATAGATTCAATGTCACATTCAGTAAAAATTTATGATACATGTATAGGATGTACTCAATGTGTACGAGCTTGCCCTACGGATGTGTTGGAAATGATACCGTGGGACGGATGTAAAGCTAAGCAAATTGCTTCCGCACCAAGAACCGAGGATTGTGTAGGTTGTAAGAGATGTGAATCCGCTTGTCCAACGGATTTTTTGAGTGTCCGTGTCTATTTATGGCATGAAACAACTCGCAGCATGGGACTATCTTATTGATACGTTACAAAAAAATACACTTTAATTATTTGATTCCTCTTTACCGACAAAAGCTCGTATTCAGAATAGAATAATATATTTTATTAAGTACGGGCTTTTGTGGTCAAAAACGTATCTTGTCTTTATCACGAATAATTTTCCTTGGCTAACAATACTTGTTGTTTTGCCGATATTCGTCGGCTCTTGCATTTTTTTTCTTCCTTATAGAGGAAATAAGATGTTCAGGTGGTATGCTATAGGTATTTGCTTGTTAGAACTCCTTTTAATGACCCACGTTTTCTGTCATCATTTCCAATTGGACGATCCATTAATCCAATTGGAAGAAGATTTTAAATGGATAGATATTTTTGATTTTCACTGGAGACTGGGAATCGATGGACTTTCCGTAGGACCCATTTTACTGACAGGATTTATCACCAGTTTAGCTACTTTAGCGGCTTGGCCAGTTACTAAAAATTCACAATTGTTCTATTTTCTCATGCTAGCAATGTACAGCGGTCAAATAGGACCATTTTCTTCTCGAGACCTTTTACTTTTTTTCATGATGTGGGAGTTAGAATTAATTCCTGTTTATTTACTTTTATCCATGTGGGGAGGAAAGAACCGTCTCTACTCGGCGACAAAGTTTATTTTGTACACGGCGGGGGGCTCCATTTTTCTTTTAATAGGGGTTCTGGGTATGGGTTTATATGGTTCTAATGAACCTACATTAGATTTTGGAAAATTAGCTAATCAATCATATCCTGTGGCATTGGAAATAATATTATATTTTGGATTCCTTATTGCTTATGCCGTCAAATTGCCGATTATACCTCTACATACTTGGTTACCCGATACCCATGGAGAAGCACATTACAGTACATGTATGCTTCTAGCTGGAATCTTATTAAAAATGGGAGCATATGGACTTATTCGAATCAATATGGAATTATTATCCCACGCTCATTCCATATTTTCTCCCTGGTTGGTAATAATAGGAACTATTCAAATAATCTATGCAGCTTCGACCTCTCTCGGTCAACGGAATTTGAAAAAGAGAATAGCCTATTCTTCTGTATCTCACATGGGTTTTACAATTATAGGAATTGGTTCCATAACCGGAATCGGGCTCAATGGTGCTATTTTACAAATACTCTCTCATGGATTTATTGGTGCTGCACTTTTTTTCTTGACGGGAACGACTTGTGATAGAATGGGTCTTGTTTATCTCGACGAAATGGGGGGGGTATCGATCCCAATGCCAAAACTTTTTACCATGTTCAGTAGTTTTTCAATGGCTTCTCTTGCATTGCCGGGAATGAGTGGTTTTGTTGCAGAATCATTAGTTTTTTTTGGAATAATTACTAGTAAAAAATTTCTTTTAATGTCAAAAATACTAATTACTTTTGTAATGGCAATAGGAATGATATTAACTCCTATTTATTTATTATCTATGTTACGTCAGATGTTCTATGGATACAAGTTATTTCATGTTACAAATTCTAATTTTTTGGATTCTGGACCACGAGAACTATTTGTTTCAATCTGTATCTTTTTACCCATACTAGGGATTGGTATTTATCCCGATTTCATTCTCTCGTTATCAGTTGATAGGGTACAAGTTATACTATCTAATTATTTTTATCGATAGTCTTTTATTAAAAATACGGAAATCGAATTTTTTTTTATTTTCCGCTTTTAAACGCCGAACAATGCAAAAGAATTAAATGAATTAAAAATCTCAATTTTAATCAGATACATTTCGAGTTTTTTTAGAACCCTTTGAACCATTCCTGGTTCAAAGGGTTCTAAAAAACTTGCACAAAGAAAGAACTTTCACTATATATTTATATATAAATATGGGTATGGGATGATGTTTTGTTCTTATATGTACTCGTTATTTTATGTAGTTTATTCAATTATTTATTATTTTAGATGTTAATGTGAATGAACCATAACTATGTAGACCTATCCCTAATAGATTGATTCCAAAATAGCATATCCAAATTATAAGGAATCCCATAGAAGCCACAAGTGCCGAATTTGTACCCTGCAAACTTTGATTTGTACTAGTTCTAGTATGTAAATAAATTGCGAATATGATCCAAGTAATAAATGCCCAAGTTTCCTTGGGGTCCCAACTCCAATACGATCCCCATGCTTCATTAGCCCATACTGCTCCACAAAGAATTCCTATGGTTAAAAAAGTAAACCCTAAACTAATGACACGATAACTCAAATAATCCAAACGTTGAGTTAATTGATATTTATAATAATTTCGAAATGAAAGAAAAGAAGTGTTTTTATAAACACTTCTTTTTTCATTCCAATAGTTAATCTTACCAAAGATAAATTTCTTAATTAAGAAATTTTTGACTTTACCATTACAAAAAATATTGATGTTTTTTCGAAATGTAATGACTAAAAGAGCCACTGAGAATAATGATCCACATAAAAGAGCGGCATAGCTTAATAACATCATACTTACGTGCATCATTAACCACTGAGATTGTAGAGCAGGTACTAATATTACGGATTGGTGCATTTCAGTTAAAAGACCCGACGTGGCAAAGCCTTGTGTGAAAATGGTACTTGATGCAGTTATTGTGTTTAAATCATTTTTATGATTCCCCATCTTGTAAATGGTATGAATAATGGATAAACTACACGAAAGGAAAATTAATGACTCGTATAAATTACTTAAGGGAAAATGTCCCGAAGAAATCCAACGAGAAACCAATAATCCCGTTATAGATAAAAAAGTAGCTATCATTCCTTTTTCTGATGAATCAGGCAATCCTACGCTTTCGTGGACAAAAAAGGTCATCAAATAAATCGTAATAACAATTGAAATTATCGAAAAAGAGATATGAGTCAATATATGTTCTAAAATTGTAAATATCATAAAAAGGAGTCCCATAAGAGAATTGAAATCGAGAATTGAATACATTATAGGAGTCATTGTATAGGATCCATGTATAGGATCCATTGTGTCTATTTTAGAAAATTTTTTTGATAGGATAGGATGCCGCCACTCGGACTCGAACCGAGATGCTCTAGCACTGCTTCCTAAGAGCAGCGTGTCTACCAATTTCACCATGGCGGCTTACTTGCTTACTTGAAATAATAATAGTCAATTTATGTTGAATCGTCGAGATTAAAGGATTCAATATAGTTTATAAAACAAAACATTAGAATCGATGAATCTTTATTCATTGAAATTTATATGATAATTTGAATCTTTATTAAATAAACAATAAAATAATCTTTAGTTAGTATCGTATTGTTGTAAGTTCGGTTTTAATAATGAACTTTGGTATACTAAAAACTAAGTTTTCAAAAAAGCAGTTAAAACTCCATAGTTTTAGACTGAGCTACTGAGCTATAGAACCGGGAATTGTTCCTTTTATTTTTTTTTTGATTCGTTTTTATTTATCCAATGTTATTTTATGGATTCAAACAAAACGAAAAAAATAAAATGTATTATTTAATGAAGAAAATTAAATAACTAGGATTTTCTATGTATAACAATTTGATTACTAAATCATAAGAATTTATCATTGTCTAACGATTTAGATACTATTTTATTATTATCTTATTATTATCAAAGTAAAGTATTAATATCTTTCATTATTATATTTCATTATATATCATTATATATATATAATAATGGTAAGATTTACCAAATTAATTAGGTTTTTAGTTAACCATATAACAAATAAAACAACAAAATTTGCATTTCTATCACAATCATACTCTACTTTTCACAATAGAAATTTTTTTTTCTATTGTGAAAAGTAGATACAAAAAAAACCCAAACCCAATATACATACCCTTATTCTACATATCACATCCACATACGATATTTATATACCACAGCAACTAGTTCTAACTGATCCTGTTTGATATTGAGGAGTTCAATACACTAATTAATGTTAATTATTTATTTTAAAATACTTGACGTTTTTCGGGGTATGTCAATTCCGATTATTCCATGACTTTATTATTTGTTTGTTGTACAAAAAAACTTTTTGAACGTCCGGTAGAAACCGATTTTGCTAAAGAAAAAGCCTTTACTGCAGTTAAATTTCCTTTTTTATTCCAAATATTTTTACGAATACGTTTTTTTGACATAGAAGTACGTTTTTTGGGGACTGCCATTCAAAAAAAAGGGTTACTTATTTTTATCATTGTATGTGAAAGACATGTATTGTTCAAAATGAATTGTTCTTTTTAGCCGTTATCCATATTTATTCCGTAGTAAAATAGTAAAAAAACATTTAATTTTTCAAACACATTAAAAAAAAACCTATGAAAACATAAACATATAATAAAATTTAAATTAAAAAATTTAAACATACACATTAATATATTTAAAATATGAGTAATTTAATCATATATATGCTCATATATATGAATTAATATATTTAAAATATGAGTAATTTAATCATATATATGCTCATATATATGAATTAATATATTTAAAATATGAGTAATTTAATCATATATATGCTCATATATATGATATATATATAATATATATATGGATCATAGTAATTATGCATATGTATACATACCCTATGACATATATAGTATAGCTAAGAAAAAAAATACAAGTACAAGAAAGGAAGGAAATTGTTTTTTATTAATTGATTAAGGTAAGAGTACCATACCCATAATTGAAATTACAATTCGAATTAGCAGTTAATCTGTTAACTAAGATATTTGATTACCCGATAACAATAACCTTATTTATTTTTTAATTTAAATTTAAAGTACAGATCGTACTATCTATATTCGAATTAAGTATTCCTTTTGGTATAACCATTTTTCCTTAATATACTATATTATATAATATGCCTATAAATTACCAGGATGGAATATTGTATTATTCCAGTTTTAGTAGAATGATTAAAAAATAAAAAATTTCATTTTTTATTATGGAACATACATATCAATATGCATGGATAATAACTTTTCTTCCACTTCCAGTTACTATGTCAATAGGATTCGGGCTTCTACTTATTCCGACAGCAACAAAAAATATTCGTCGTATATGGGCTTTTCCTAGTATTTTTTTCTTAAGTATAGCTATGGTATTTTCAGCCAATTTATCTATTCAAGAAATAAATGGAAGTTCCATCTATCAATATCTATGGTCTTGGACCATCAATAATGATTTTTCCTTAGAGTTCGGATATTTAATCGATCCACTTAGTTCGATTATGTCAATACTAATTACTACTGTTGGAATTATGGTTCTTATTTATAGTGACAATTATATGTCCCATGATCAAGGATATTTAAGATTTTTTGCTTATATGAGTTTTTTCAATGCTTCCATGTTGGGATTAGTTACCAGTTCAAATTTGATAAAAATTTATGTTTTTTGGGAACTAGTGGGAATGTGTTCTTATTTATTAATAGGATTTTGGTTCACACGACCGACTGCAGCAAGTGCTTGTCAAAAAGCTTTTGTAACTAATCGTGTAGGGGATTTTGGTTTATTATTAGGAATCTTAGGTTTTTATTGGATAACTGGTAGTTTTGAATTTCGGGATTTGTTCGAAATAACTAACAACTTGATACACAATAATGGGGTCAGTTCTTCATTTGCTACTTTGTGTGCCTTTTTATTATTTCTCGGTGCAGTTGCTAAATCCGCGCAATTCCCCCTTCATGTATGGTTACCTGATGCAATGGAAGGACCTACTCCTATCTCGGCTCTTATACACGCTGCTACCATGGTAGCAGCGGGAATTTTTCTTGTAGCTCGACTTCTTCCTCTTTTCATATCCATACCTTACATAATGAATATTATTTCTTTAATAGGTGTAATAACAGTACTATTAGGAGCTACCTTGGCTCTTGCTCAAACAGATATAAAAAGAAGTTTAGCCTATTCTACAATGTCTCAATTGGGTTATATTATGTTAGCTCTAGGTCTAGGTTCTTATCGAGCTGCTTTATTCCATTTGCTTACTCACGCCTATTCTAAAGCTTTATTATTTTTGGGATCCGGAGCCATTATCCATTCAATGGAACCTGTTGTTGGATATTCACCAGATAAAAGTCAGAATATGATTCTGATGGGCGGTTTAAAAAGATATGTTCCAATTACAAGAATTACTTTTTTATTAGGTACACTTTCTATTTGTGGTATTCCACCTCTTGCTTGTTTTTGGTCCAAAGATGAAATTCTTAATGAAAGTTGGTTGTATTCACCAATTTTTGCAATAATAGCTTGTTTCACAGCAGGATTAACTGCATTTTATATGTTTCGCGTGTATTTACTTACTTTTGATGGGCATTTGCGCATAAATTGTAAAAATTACAGTAGCACCAATAATAGCTCGTTCCATTCAATATCTTTATGGGGAAAAGAAGTTCCAAAAAAAGTTGATAGAAATTTTCTTTTATCAAAAATAGAAAATATGGTCTTCTTTTTTTCAAAGGATAGATATAAAATATCTAGTAATCTAAAAAAAAGAAGACCATATTCTTTCGAAAAAAAGTACACTTATACTTCTATGTATCCTCACGAATCGGACAATACTATGCTATTTCCTCTGTTTGTTTTGGTACTATTTACTTTGTTTGTTGGAACAATAGGAATTCATTTTGATTATGGAATAATATATTTTGATATATTATCAAAATGGTTAACTTCATCGACAAATCTTTTACATCCCAATGCGAGTTATTCCGTGGATTGGTATGAATTTTTTACAAATGCAATTTTTTCGGTAAGTATAGCTATTTTTGGACTATTAATAGCATATGTTTTATATGGGTCTGTTTATTCATTGTTCCAGAATTTGGAATTCATTAATTCATTTATAAAAGGAGGTCCTAAAAGAATTTTCTTGGACAAAATAAAAAATAGAATATACAATTGGTCCTACAATTGTGGTTATATAGATATTTTTTATACTAGAGTTTTTACCTTGGGTATAAGGGGATTAACCAAACTAACTCAGTTTTTTGATAGAAATATAATTGATGGAATTATCAATGGGGTTGTTGTTGCAAGTTTATTTATAGGGGAAGGAGTTAAATCTATGGGAGGTGGACGAATTTCTTCTTATCTATTTTTGTATTTATTTTATGCATCAATATTTTTATTCATTTTTTTATTCTTTTATAATTTTAATTTAATTTTATTTTAATTTTACATATTACATAATTTTACATATTACATAATTTTACATATACATATTGCTTTTTTAATTTTTCTTTTTGATTCGGCCATAAATACACTGTATAGAAATTTTCTTTTTTGTAATGAATTGATCGGTCTTTTTCTTTTTTATATGAAGAAAATTTCATTGATTCTTTATTGTGAATCGTACAATTTTTATTTATTTTTTTTCGCCATTTTTTCGCTACTAATACTAATCGAGACCATTTGCTCTGAGATAAATTGTATGCATAATTACCCTTTAACCAGTTTTTCCATTCATTCATTCCAGGCTTCTTTATTTTCTTATACTTATACCTTGATTTGGAGTTAAATATTCCTCGGGTTATAGTTATAGAATAATACTTTATCTTGTCCTTAATAAAAGGATGGGTACCGCGATATTGAAGTACAGATCTAAAGTGATGGTTGTTAAGTAATTGGGTTTGTGATATTTTGTAAAATACATATGCTTGGGACAAGGAAGATAAATCGTAATAAGTATTTGAATTATTACTAGGATTAGAAAAGTCCTTTTCTTTTTCTATAGTCGAAATAAAGTTCATTGTATGTTGATCTGTTTCATCAATTCCTTCTTGATTTCTTTCATCGTTGTAAATGGATTCATTGATAATTTTTTTTGTTGAAAGTTGTGCATTGACCTTCGAAATGCTAACCATACATAGCAGGATATCCATGTATATTTTTTCAATGAAAGATTTCATAAAATAATGTGATTTGCATATTAATCGAGTATTTATTCTTTTGAATATCCGCCAAATATCTTTCTTTAATTCTGGTCTTTTATCATCATAGGCTGGAACTTTTTTTTTCTTTTCTTTTGCGATTTCTTCTATTTGATTCCTGATTATGATTGTCTTATCAGCAAGATCTTTCATTTCATTTTCTATGAATAAAAAATTTGTCCAATTCATAGATTGAATTTGCATGGTCGATTCAGGAATAATCTTATTATTATCTTTTGAATCTTTTGCATTTTCATTTGGTTCATATACTTTCACCTTCTTGAATTCAAATAAATAAATTGGGTTTACTTTTTCAAGTTTATTCATTATTCGTTTTAGAACTGGAAAAATTTTGATAACCCATGGTTTTGAAACTTTTACTTTTAGAGGTAGAAAATAATTCTTTTTCACTTTTCGAATATTTTTTTTTAGTTCTTTATATATGGGTTCAAAAAAAGAAGGTAGGGTTCGGGCAGGACCAAAAGGAAGTTCTGTTTCCGTTCCCCAAACTGTTAAAAAACTAGAATTTTCTTGTTTTACTTTTTTTTTCATTGGATCTCCATGATGAGATCGTAGTTTAGATCTTCGCCAAGGTTTTAAACGGAAAGGAAATAGAATTTTTACCTGAAGACCATCTGTTAACCAATCTTGAGGAAATTCTGTTTCTGATAGTGGAATACCATTATACGTACATTTAACATGCATTTCACTCTTCCAGTCCTTAAAATCCTCATACCACTCGGGGTATTGGAATAATAACATACGTCCAACATTTTTAGCTATTATCAATGAAGGCAATATAATGTTTTTTCTAAGAAAAGCGTGGATCAGGAGTATCAAACTTCTTATTGCTTGAGCAAATATAACGCTATCCCAAATTTCTGCTATTGCCATTCGTTCATTTTCTTCTTCTCTCTTCTTCTCGTTTTCATCGAGAGCCTTCAGAGTTTTCTTCATCTTTTCTTTCTCAAAATCGTCAATTTTTAATTCCGTTTTTGGTTTTTTCTTCGCAAAATTCCTAAAAATAGACTTAATATTTTGATCGATCTTGTTTAAAAGAGAAAAAAAAAATATGTTTTCTACTCGATCAAAAAAAAGCGGAGAATTTACATATGCTTGGAATGTGTTCCAAATAACTGTTTTACGTCTTTGAGCGCGTAAGGATCCTTTGATTAGACCTCGACGAAAATCAGGTTGTTGTGAGTAACGTATCAAAGCCAACTCGTTTATTTCATCATCGTTAGTCTCGGGATTCACGCTGTAGTCAGTATAAATCACCACTCGTCTGGCTTTTCTTGTACGAATTTCCTGATCTTGTTTCATTAGTTGCTCATGTTCATCTTCTTCATCTTCATCCTGTGCTAGTGCTTCTAACTCTTCAGTTAGTTTGTATAACCGTTGAGGAATTTTTTGAATGATTTTTTCTTTAAGGATTTCTTCTCCTTCTTCAATGATTTCTTCTCCATTGGTTGTAATTATATCGAATACGGATTTCAAAGATTTTGCTTTATTTTCTGAATTTCTTTTTATTTCTTCTTCCAATAAAGAAGATTTTTTCAAATGAGAATTGGGTATGTACTCAAAAGATAATTGATCAATTGACGTTAACGAATTAATAATATAATTCCATGGTAATTTTTCATTAAGTGGATTTTTTTCATGTTCAAATTCTTGGTAATTATTAGAAATAGAAAATAGCCCATGAAGCTTATTTATCCAAACTATTTTCGTGGAATTTTCTTTCGAAGTAATTAAATGATTCATGGTTGTATGTGAATAGAATTTGTTTATTTTTCCACGATATGCGCCATTCAAAAGAGGATCATATGCTTTTGGCAAGTATTCTTGTTTATTCTCATCATTGCATAATCTGGTCCTTTTTTCTAGTATATCTAGAGTAAGAGATACTTTTTCTTTTTCTATAATTTTTATTCTACTCATTAATTCATTACTCAAGTTGTACTTTTTTTGCTCATTGGTAGAAACCCAATAATTATATAGGTCTTCATGGATAAATTTTTCTGTCGTGTACAAAGAAATTTTACGTTCTATCATTTTTGAAAAAATCAATAAAC